CGAAGGAAAAGCCTATTTGACAATGAAAGTGACCAAAGATATTCATTTTTCAAAAAACTTTAGCTTGTACACAAATACAGCAGGCCTTTCCTAAATCCATGTGAATTCCTCTTCGTAGTTTTGCATTTCACCAGGCCCGTGAAATGAGTTGACTTCCAAAATTCAATAAGATTGGGGATATCAAAAGAAAGGGAGTCTCACTAATTCTTTTATTGTGGATATGAATATGTAATTCGCCTCCGAAGATTAATGACGAAAGGTTGGTTTGTTTATCTGCAATTGCAAAAATCAATATCTATTGGATCCATTGATATGCGTTTTTTCTTTCATCTGCTTAAACGATTGCCGTGAGTAAACTTATAGGAATAATTGGATTTCATTTAGTTACAAGCAAGAAATAATAATGAAGAAATGCAAATTATACAATTTTTTTTTGCATTTTTCATTTTTATAGGGCTATACGGACTCGAACCGTAGACCTTCTCGGTAAAACAGATCAAACTTATTATTATTAAAATGATCTGAACTGTTTCAAAGACCCAACATGCATTTTTTTTTTGCATTGGGCTCCTTCATTAACTGATCTAAATATCAGTTAGTCTGCCATTTTTTTTCTTGACAGAAAAAAAGATAAGGAAATGGCTCCATGTGCTCTGATTCATTATTTGGGAGCATTACCAAAGTGTTTCAAAGGTGGGATTATCTTGACGTAGGTCTGTCTCTGGCCTAGATCAACCTAAGTTAAATGAAGTCTCTATCGTTCTGCTTAAAAATAAAATATGAAACTTCATACACCTTAAAGTTCATATGACGAAAAGAGATTTTTTTGAGGTCCTTATACTCATTATGCCTAGCATTGAATAGACTGGGTATTCACCTTATCAAGATCTCAAATCAATGATGGGGTCTGTTTGGCACCTCCTAAATGGGTGTCCAAATTGGACCGAACCTTTGTCAGGCTATGGTTCCCTCAAAGTTATGGAGTAAGACATCGATTTCTCAACAAGATCAATTTTTCTGATTGTATGATGAACTCCCTTGAAAAACATTGGCGCGCGTGTAAACGAGTTGCTCTACCAACTGAGCTATAGCCCTTAGTGCTTGTGATACATATTTTATCATGTAGGTAAATTCTTGTCAAGAGAAATATTCCATGATCCAACATCAAGAATCTTTGATCTCTTTGAGTGGTATTCCTTAGATTAGTATTGCTTATAAGTAATATGATATTTATAATCCATCGACAGGATGGGTTTCATTTGGTTCTCTTTGGGATGATAAATGACCTACTTAACTCAGTGGTTAGAGTACTGCTTTCATACGGCGGGAGTCATTGGTTCAAATCCAATAGTAGGTAAAACTTATTAGATACCAGAGTCAATGGTATCTAATAAGGTTTACAACCCACCTTTAGTGATATTTATTTTTTGATTTTGTATCTTTTCTATTTCATTTTTTAATTTGAATTTTTGCATCAGAATTGGATTCTGTTTGATTGTATTTGATTGTATTCACCCGACAGAATCTAAATAGGATTAGAAAGAGAACTTCTTTTTATTATTCGAACGTACCAACTAGTTATGAAATCGGATTGCTAGCCTCCACCCGTGTTCTAGCTCGTCGGAGAGCTAGATTTGCCTCAATTTTTTGTCTCCTTCCTTCAGCCTTTTTCACATTAGCTTCCGCTATTTCAAGAGTTTGCTGAGCTTCTTGTGGATTAATGTCACTACCCTTCTCCGCATCATTTACTAAAACAGTGATCTCATTATTTCCTATTCTAGCAAAACCACCCATCAGAGCCATCGTTAACCATTGGTCGTTAAGGCGTATTCTCAAAATCCCTATATCTACAGCTGTGGCAATAGGGGCGTGATTTGGTAATATGCCAATTTGACCACTATTAGTAGATAAAACAATTTCTTCCACTTCTGAATCCCAAACAATTCGATTAGGGGTCAGTACACTAAGATTTAAGGTCATTTCTTCAAATTGCTCTCCATTTCTAAGTTCATAGCCTTCGCGGTAGCTTCATCGATAGTACCTACCAAATAAAAGGCCTGTTCAGGAAGACCATCTAATTCTCCGGAAAGGATCAATTGAAATCCTCGAATTGTTTCTGCTAGACCAACATATTTCCCTGGAGAACCGGTAAATACTTCTGCTACGAAAAAGGGTTGTGATAAGAAACGCTCAATTTTTCGCGCTCTTGCTACGAGTAAACGATCCTCTTCGGATAATTCGTCCAATCCAAGGATAGCTATAATGTCCTGAAGTTCTTTGTAACGTTGTAAAGTTTGCTTAACTCTTTGGGCGGTTTCGTAATGTTCCTCACCAACGATCCGAGGTTGAAGCATGGTTGACGTTGAATCTAAAGGATCTACTGCTGGATAAATACCTTTGGCAGCCAATCCTCTTGATAGTACGGTAGTAGCATCTAAATGTGCAAATGTCGTAGCAGGAGCAGGGTCGGTCAAATCGTCTGCGGGTACATAAACTGCTT